GTTAATGTAGCTTAACATTTAAAGCAAGGCACTGAAAATGCCTAGATGAGTACTATGATACTCCATAAACATAAAGGTTTGGTCCTAGCCTTTCTATTAATTCTAAACAGAACTACACATGCAAGTATCCGCACCCCAGTGAGAATGCCCTATAGATCGTACTCTTCTAAACGATACAAAGGAGTAGGTATCAAGCACACCATTAGGTAGCTCATAACGCCTTGCTCAGCCACACCCCCACGGGAGACAGCAGTGATAAAAATTAAGCAATAAACGAAAGTTTGACTAAGTTATGTTAAACAGGGTTGGTAAATTTCGTGCCAGCCACCGCGGTCATACGATTAACCCTAATTAATAGATCTACGGCGTAAAGCGTGTTTAAGGACCCCCCCCCCGCAATAAAGTTAAACTCTAGCTACGCTGTAAAAAGCCCCAGCTACCGTAAAATCCCCCACGAAAGTGACTTTAAATAACCTGAATACACGATAGCTAAGATCCAAACTGGGATTAGATACCCCACTATGCTTAGCCCTAAACCTGAAGAATCAACATAACAAGATCCTTCGCCAGAGTACTACTAGCTAAAGCTTAAAACTCAAAGGACTTGGCGGTGCTTTATATCCCTCTAGAGGAGCCTGTTCTATAATCGATAAACCCCGATAAACCTCACCAACTCTTGCCAAATCAGCCTATATACCGCCATCCTCAGCAAACCCTAAAAAGGACTAATAGTAAGCCAAATCGCAACGCGCAAAAACGTTAGGTCAAGGTGTAGCCAATGAGTTGGGAAGAAATGGGCTACATTTCCTACCAGTAGGACACACATCTTTCCAAACGAAAACTCTTATGAAACTAAGAATTAAAGGTGGATTTAGCAGTAAACTAAGAATAGAGTGCTTAGTTGAATCAGGCCATGAAGCACGCACACACCGCCCGTCACCCTCCTCAAATACCAACGGTAAACCTCAACCATATTAACAATTACCATAAGTACTAGAGGAGACAAGTCGTAACAAGGTAAGCGTACTGGAAAGTGCGCTTGGATAACTCAAAGTATAGCTTAACTTAAAGCATCTAGCTTACACCTAGAAGATACCATGAAAAATGATTACTTTGAGCCGTACTTAGCCCACAACCAACAAAACACAACTAAAATACTCACCTAAAATAAAACATTCATCTAACCGTAAAAGTATAGGAGATAGAAATTTCAATCGGCGCTATAGAGACAGTACCGCAAGGGAACAATGAAAGAACTAACCAAAGCAATAAATAGCAAAGATTACCCCTTGTACCTTTTGCATAATGAATTAACTAGACACAACTTAGCAAAGAGAACTTAAGTTAATAACCCCGAAACCAGACGAGCTATTTGTGAGCAGTCCAAAAGAACAAACTCATCTATGTGGCAAAATAGTGAGAAGACTTGCAAATAGAGGTGACAAGCCTACCGAGCCTGGTGATAGCTGGTTGTCCAGAAAAGAATATTAGTTCGGACTTAAGCCTACCTACCAAACCCATAATTGTAATTGTAGACTTAAGAAATAATCTAAAAGGGTACAGCCTTTTAGACACAGGATACAACCTTTACTAGAGAGTAAGTATGTAAATAAACCATGGTTGGCTTAAAAGCAGCCATCAATAAAGAAAGCGTTCAAGCTCAACAACCCAAATAATCCAATGTCAACAAAAACTACCATCTCCTAGTACTGAAACTGGACCATTCTATAACTATATAGAAGAGATACTGTTAATATGAGTAACAAGAATTCAATTCTCCCCCGCACAAGTGTATATCAGAACGAATAATCACTGGTAGTTAACGCATATAAAGCAAACCAAACAACAAGCCCTTTAACCCCCTTCCGTTAACCCAACACAGGAGTGCACTCAGGGAAAGATTAAAAGGAGTAAAAGGAACTCGGCAAACATAAACCCCGCCTGTTTACCAAAAACATCACCTCTAGCATTACCAGTATTAGAGGCACTGCCTGCCCAGTGACGTAAGTTCAACGGCCGCGGTATCCTGACCGTGCAAAGGTAGCATAATCACTTGTTCTCTAAATAAGGACTTGTATGAATGGCCACACGAGGGTTTTACTGTCTCTTACTCCCAATCAGTGAAATTGACCTCCCCGTGAAGAGGCGGGGATATCCCAATAAGACGAGAAGACCCTATGGAGCTTTAATTAATTAGCCCAAGAGCAAAAACAACAACCACCGAAAGGAATAAAACAGCCTCAAGTGGGCTAACAATTTAGGTTGGGGTGACCTCGGAGCATAAAAAACCCTCCGAGAATTATAAGCTTAGACCTACCAGTCAAAGCCACGCTACTTATTGATCCAAATAATATTTGATCAACGGAACAAGTTACCCTAGGGATAACAGCGCAATCCTATTTAAGAGTCCCTATCGACAATAGGGTTTACGACCTCGATGTTGGATCAGGACATCCTAATGGTGCAGCAGCTATTAAGGGTTCGTTTGTTCAACGATTAAAGTCCTACGTGATCTGAGTTCAGACCGGAGTAATCCAGGTCGGTTTCTATCTATTTTACGCCCCTCCCAGTACGAAAGGACAAGAGAGACAGGGCCTCCTTAACCTAAGCGCCCTCCAGCCGAATAGATGATATAATCTTAATCTAACGTGCAGTAAATATATCAGCCCAAGATCAGGGCTCAGTTAAAGTGGCAGAGACCGGTAATTGCATAAAACTTAAACCTTTATTATCAGAGGTTCAAATCCTCTCTTTAACAAAATGTTCCTAATCAACCTCCTAACTATAATTATCCCCATTCTTTTAGCCGTAGCCTTCCTAACCCTAGTTGAACGAAAAATTCTAGGCTATATACAATTACGCAAAGGACCAAACGTAGTAGGCCCACATGGCCTACTACAACCAATTGCAGACGCAGTAAAACTATTTACCAAAGAGCCCCTACACCCACTAACATCATCTACTACTATATTCATTATCGCCCCAATCCTCGCCCTAACACTAGCCCTAACCATATGAATTCCACTACCAATGCCCCACCCACTAATTAACATAAACCTAAGCGTACTATTTCTACTTGCCATATCAAGCTTAGCAGTATACGCTATCCTATGGTCTGGATGAGCATCCAACTCAAAATACGCATTAATCGGAGCCCTACGGGCCGTCGCCCAAACAATCTCCTATGAAGTGACCCTAGCCATCATTTTATTATCAGTTCTATTAATAAGCGGGTCCTATTCCCTATCAACTTTAATCACCACCCAAGAATATATATGACTAATCTTCCCCTCATGACCTCTAGCAATAATATGATTTATTTCAACCCTAGCAGAAACTAACCGAGCTCCCTTTGATCTAACAGAAGGAGAATCAGAACTGGTCTCCGGCTTCAACGTAGAATACGCAGGAGGCCCTTTCGCCCTATTCTTCTTAGCAGAGTACGCAAACATTATTATAATAAATGCCCTAACAACCATTCTATTCCTAGGAACATACAATAGTCTCACAAACCCCGAACTATATTCCACCAACTTCGCAACCAAAACACTTATTCTCACCATGTCATTCTTATGAATCCGCGCATCCTACCCACGCTTCCGATATGACCAACTAATACATCTCCTATGAAAAAACTTCCTCCCCATGACACTAGCCCTATGCATATGATATATTACCATACCAATCATGATAGCCAGTATTCCTCCCCAAACATAAGAAATATGTCTGACAAAAGAGTTACTTTGATAGAGTAAATCATAGGGGCTAAAATCCCCTTATTTCTAGGACTATAGGAATTGAACCTAACCCTAAGAATTCAAAAATCTTCGTGCTACCATGATACACTAAATCCTAGTAAGGTCAGCTAAATAAGCTATCGGGCCCATACCCCGAAAATGTTGGTTTATACCCTTCCCGTACTAATAAACCCCGCAGTATTCTCTATAATTATACTAACTGTCACCATGGGGACGACCATCGTAACCATAAGCTCACACTGACTTATAGTATGGATCGGTTTTGAAATAAACATACTAGCTATTATTCCAGTACTAATAAAAGACCACCATCCCCGATCCACAGAAGCCGCAACTAAATATTTCCTTACCCAAGCTACAGCATCCATGCTACTCATACTGGCCGTGGCTATTAACCTATTATATTCGGGCCAATGAACCGTTACAAACATAATCAACCCCACAGCAACAACTATCCTAACCCTAGCCCTCAGCATAAAACTTGGACTCTCTCCTTTCCACTTCTGAGTTCCAGAAGTTACACAAGGCACTTCACTACCATCAGGACTAATTCTCCTTACCTGACAAAAACTAGCCCCACTGTCTATTCTATACAACATCTCCCCCAATATCAACCCAGAGCTACTCCTAACCATATCCATCCTATCCATAATAATTGGAGGGTGAGGAGGTCTAAATCAAACTCAACTACGCAAAATCATAGCCTACTCATCCATCGCCCACATGGGATGAATGACCGCCATCCTAACGTACAACCCAACTATAACACTCCTCAACCTCCTAATCTATATTGTATTGACACTAACTATATTCTTACTCCTCATCTCAACCGCAACCACAACAACACTCTCCCTATCACTCACATGAAATAAAACACCCCTACTCACCACCACAATCTTAACAACCCTTCTATCCCTAGGAGGACTACCACCCCTAACAGGCTTTATACCAAAATGAATAATCATTCAAGAACTAACAAAAAACGATAGCCTCATCCTACCTACCTTAATAGCAATAACAGCCCTACTCAACCTGTATTTCTACATACGACTAACATACTCAACATCACTAACAATATTCCCTACAACAAACAGCAACAAAATTAAATGGCACTTCGAAAACATGAAACAACCACCATACTTAACCCCCCTAATTATCCTATCAACAATAGCCTTACCACTGACACCCATACTAGTACTCCTATACTAGGAGCTTAGGTTAAACCAGACCAAGAGCCTTCAAAGCTCTAAGCAAATAGCATATATTTAGCTCCTGTCTCTAAGGACTGCAAGACTCTATCTTACATCTGCTGAATGCAAGCCAGCCACTTTTCTTAAGCTAAGCCCTCACTAGATTGATGGGACTCAAACCCATGAAACTTTAGTTAACAGCTAAACACCCTAGACAACTGGCTTCAATCTACTTCTCCCGCCGCTGGAAAAAAAAGGCGGGAGAAGCCCGGGCAGGATTGAAGCTGCTTCTTTGAATTTGCAATTCAATGTGTTTTACACCACAGGGCTTGGTAATAAGAGGACTCGACCTCTGTCCTTAGATTTACAGTCTAATACCTGCTCGGCCATATTACCTATGTTCATTTCTCGCTGACTTTTCTCAACAAACCACAAGGATATTGGCACATTGTACCTATTATTTGGGGCCTGAGCTGGTATGGTGGGCACAGCATTAAGCCTTCTCATTCGTGCCGAACTTGGCCAACCAGGAGCTCTATTAGGCGACGACCAAATTTACAACGTGGTTGTGACAGCCCACGCCTTCGTGATAATCTTTTTTATGGTTATGCCTATCATAATTGGGGGCTTCGGTAATTGGCTAGTCCCTCTGATGATTGGAGCACCCGATATGGCATTTCCTCGTATAAATAATATAAGTTTCTGACTTCTGCCTCCGTCTTTCCTACTACTGCTTGCCTCCTCTACAGTCGAAGCCGGAGTAGGCACTGGCTGAACAGTCTATCCTCCCCTGGCAGGCAACCTGGCGCACGCTGGAGCTTCCGTAGATCTGGCCATTTTCTCTCTTCATTTGGCAGGGGTTTCGTCCATCCTAGGAGCCATTAACTTTATTACTACTATTATCAACATGAAGCCTCCAGCCCTCTCTCAATATCAAACGCCTCTTTTTGTATGGTCCGTTTTAATTACTGCTGTCCTACTACTTCTCTCTCTTCCCGTACTAGCAGCAGGCATTACCATACTACTGACAGACCGAAATCTTAATACTACTTTCTTCGACCCAGCTGGAGGTGGAGACCCCATCCTATATCAACATCTGTTCTGATTTTTTGGGCATCCTGAAGTATACATTCTTATTCTACCGGGGTTCGGTATTATTTCTCATGTAGTAACTTACTACTCAGGCAAAAAAGAGCCTTTTGGGTACATAGGAATAGTCTGAGCCATGATGTCAATTGGGTTCCTAGGCTTTATCGTGTGAGCTCACCATATATTTACAGTTGGCATAGATGTGGACACACGAGCATACTTTACATCTGCTACTATAATTATCGCTATCCCAACAGGAGTAAAGGTATTTAGCTGACTCGCTACCCTACACGGAGGTAATATCAAGTGATCGCCCGCGATGCTTTGAGCCCTCGGCTTCATTTTTCTATTTACTGTAGGGGGGTTGACGGGAATCGTCCTGGCCAACTCATCTCTAGACATTGTCCTACACGACACTTATTATGTAGTAGCTCACTTCCACTACGTCCTATCAATGGGTGCCGTATTTGCTATTATAGGAGGGTTCGTACACTGATTCCCCCTATTTACTGGCTATACACTAAATGCAGCCTGAGCAAAAATTCATTTCCTAGTTATATTTGTAGGTGTTAATATGACTTTCTTCCCACAGCACTTCCTGGGATTATCTGGGATGCCACGACGCTATTCTGATTACCCAGATGCATATACCACCTGAAATACCGTCTCCTCAATAGGATCCTTCATTTCGCTCACAGCAGTTATACTGATAGTTTTTATAGTATGAGAGGCATTTGCGTCCAAGCGAGAAGTTTCAATCGTAGAACTAACAACTACCAATATTGAATGACTACATGGATGCCCTCCTCCATATCATACATTTGAAGAACCCACCTATGTCAATCCAAAATAAGAAAGGAAGGAATCGAACCCCCTAAGATCGGTTTCAAGCCAACATCATAACCATTATGTCTTTCTCCATAAGTGAGATATTAGTAAAATTTACATAACTTTGTCAAGGTTAAATTACAGGTGGGACCCCTGTATATCTCCATGGCGTACCCGTTTCAGCTAGGACTTCAAGACGCAACTTCGCCAATCATGGAGGAACTGTTACACTTTCACGATCACACTTTAATAATCGTCTTTATAATTAGCTCTCTAGTTCTCTACATCATCTCCTCTATATTATCAACTCGTCTAACACATACAAGTACAATGGACGCCCAAGAGGTAGAAACAATTTGAACAATCCTTCCAGCCATTATTCTAATTACAATCGCCCTGCCATCCTTACGAATCCTATATATAATAGATGAAATTAATAACCCCTTCATAACTATTAAAACCATAGGCCACCAATGATATTGAAGTTATGAGTATACAGACTATACAGACCTGTGCTTTGACTCGTACATGATCCCTACATCCGATCTAAAACCAGGGGACCTACGTCTTCTAGAAGTAGATAATCGAGTAGTCCTCCCTATAGAGACCACTATTCGTATGCTTATCTCCTCTGAAGATGTACTTCACTCATGAGCCATTCCATCCCTAGGTCTAAAAACGGATGCTATCCCGGGCCGACTTAACCAAACAACTATTCTTTCTAGTCGACCTGGTCTATACTACGGCCAGTGCTCTGAGATCTGCGGCTCAAACCATAGCTTTATACCTATTGTCCTTGAAATGGTCCCCCTTGAATATTTTGAGAAATGATCAACATCTATACTGTAATCTCATTGAGAAGCTAACTTTAGCGTCAACCTTTTAAGTTGAAGATCGGGAAATTAGACGCTTCCCCTTGATGATATGCCTCAGCTAGATACATCAACATGATTTATCACAATTGTCTCCACAATTATTACACTATTTATCGTCATACAACTGAAAGTTTCCAGTCACCACTACTATTCAACCCCAGAACCAAAAAAAACTAAAGCTGCTGAGTCCCTAACGCCTTGAGACACCAAATGAACGAAAATTTATTCGCCTCTTTCATTACCCCTACAATAATGGGCCTCCCTATTGTTGTACTTATTATTATATTCCCCACTATCATATTTCCATCAACTAACCGACTAATCAACAACCGATTAGTAGCTATTCAACAATGACTAGTTCACCTGACATCTAAACAAATACTCTCCATCCACAACCGTAAAGGTCAAACATGAGCACTAATACTAATATCCCTAATTCTATTCATTGGATCAACAAATCTACTAGGACTTCTTCCACACTCCTTTACTCCAACAACCCAACTGTCAATAAACCTTGGCATAGCCATCCCCCTTTGAGCCGGAACTGTCATCCTTGGATTCCGACATAAGACTAAAGCCTCTCTCGCTCACTTCCTTCCACAAGGCACTCCACTGCCCCTTATCCCTATACTTATTATTATCGAAACAATTAGCCTATTTATTCAACCTATAGCACTAGCCGTACGACTAACCGCTAACATTACTGCCGGACACTTACTAATTCATCTAATCGGAGGAGCAACCTTAGCCCTAATGAGTATTAGCATAACCACCGCCCTCATCACATTCGTAATCTTAGTATTATTAACAATTTTAGAGTTCGCCGTAGCCCTAATTCAAGCCTATGTATTTACACTCCTAGTCAGCCTATATCTACACGACAACGCCTAATGACCCACCAAGCACACGCATACCACATAGTCAACCCAAGTCCTTGACCTCTTACTGGGGCCCTATCAGCTCTCCTCCTAACATCAGGATTAGTAATATGATTTCACTTTAACTCCACAACACTATTAATCCTAGGCTTACTCACCAATACCTTAACCATATATCAATGATGACGGGATATTATCCGAGAAGGTACATTTCAAGGCCACCATACACCAGTTGTCCAAAAGGGCTTACGCTATGGGATAATCCTATTTATTATCTCAGAGGTATTCTTCTTTTCTGGATTCTTCTGAGCCTTCTACCACTCAAGCCTCGCTCCTACCCCGGAACTAGGGGGGTTCTGACCACCAGCAGGTATTACACCCCTAAACCCCCTAGACGTACCTCTTCTAAATACATCAGTCTTACTCGCTTCAGGCGTATCCATCACCTGAGCCCACCATAGCCTTATAGAAGGTAACCGCAAACACACGCTCCAAGCCCTATTTATTACAATTTGCCTAGGGTTATATTTCACCCTACTACAAGCCTCAGAATACTATGAAACACCTTTTACAATCTCAGACGGAGTATATGGCTCCACATTCTTTATAGCCACAGGATTCCACGGACTACATGTCATTATTGGCTCAACTTTCCTCATTGTATGTCTCCTACGACAATTAAAATACCACTTTACATCCAACCACCATTTTGGATTTGAAGCTGCAGCTTGATACTGACACTTTGTAGATGTAGTATGACTCTTCCTATACGTGTCAATCTATTGATGAGGCTCCTATTCTTTTAGTATTAACTAGTACAGCTGACTTCCAATCAGCCAGTTTCGGCATCATCCGAAAAAGAATAATTAACATAGCCATCACACTACTTACAAACACACTGCTAGCCTCTCTTCTTGTAACCATTGCATTCTGACTTCCCCAAACTTATACCTATGCAGAAAAGACAAGCCCTTACGAATGCGGCTTCGACCCACTAGGATCGGCTCGTCTACCCTTTTCAATGAAGTTTTTCCTGGTAGCAATTACATTCCTACTCTTCGACCTAGAAATTGCCCTACTCCTGCCCCTCCCATGAGCATGCCAGACCAACAATCTACAGACTATGCTCCCAATAGCCTTAATACTGATCTTACTACTAGCCATTAGCTTAGCCTACGAATGGTCCCAAGAGGGACTTGAATGGTCTGAATAATGATAATTAGTTTAAACAAAACAAGTGATTTCGACTCACTAGACTATGATAAAAATCATAATTATCTAATGTCCCTTACCTACATAAATACGTTTCTGGCCTTCACAGTATCCTTAATTGGCCTACTAATATACCGGGCCCATATAATATCCTCCCTTCTCTGCCTAGAGGGTATAATATTATCACTATTCGTAATGATAACAATAACTATTCTCAACATACATATAACCCTAGCTAGCATGCTGCCTATTATCCTCCTAGTATTTGCCGCATGTGAAGCAGCACTAGGACTATCTCTTCTAGTAATAGTATCAACCAACTATGGCATGGACTATGTTCAAAACCTTAACCTTCTTCAATGTTAAAAATCATTATTCCAACCACTATACTTATCCCCCTTACATGAGCCTCCCCTCCTAAAATACTCTGAATCAACACTACCACACATAGCCTACTGATTAGTATACTGTGAGTCCCCCTGATCAATCAATTCACCGACAACAGCCTCAACCTATCCCTAATATTCTTTTCTGACTCCCTATCCACCCCACTACTAATATTAACCATATGACTACTCCCACTCATAATCATTGCCAGTCAATTTCACCTTGCCAACGAGACACTGTCTCGAAAAAAACTATATATCACTATACTAATCCTACTTCAAATTTTCCTAATCATGACATTTACAGCTACCGAACTTATTATATTCTATATCCTATTTGAAGCCACACTACTCCCAACCTTGATTATTATCACACGATGAGGAAATCAAACAGAACGACTAAATGCGGGAATATACTTCCTGTTCTACACACTAGCAGGCTCCCTCCCACTACTTGTTGCATTACTCCACCTCCAAAACTCAATAGGCACATTAAACTTCCTACTAATACAATACTGAACTAAAACTCTCACAACTTCTTGAAGCACTAGTTTCCTATGATTAGCATGCATAATAGCCTTCATAGTAAAAATACCGCTGTATGGCCTCCATCTATGATTACCAAAAGCCCATGTAGAGGCCCCCATCGCAGGCTCCATAGTCCTTGCGGCAGTCCTACTTAAACTAGGAGGCTATGGTATACTACGCATTACCGTACTGCTTGACCCATTAACTAAATCAATATCTTACCCCTTCATAATACTCTCCCTATGAGGAATAATCATAACTAGCTCCATCTGTCTCCGCCAAACAGACTTGAAATCCCTCATCGCCTACTCCTCAGTCAGCCACATGGCCCTTGTTATTGTTGCTGTTCTAATTCAAACCCCATGAAGCTTTATAGGAGCAACAGCACTAATAATCGCACATGGACTCACTTCGTCAGTATTATTCTGCTTGGCAAATTCAAATTATGAACGAGTACACAGTCGAACAATGCTCCTAGCTCGAGGACTACAAACACTTCTACCACTAATAGCCGCTTGATGACTCCTAGCAAGTCTTACTAACCTAGCTCTACCACCAACCATCAATCTTATCGGAGAATTATTTGTGGTAATATCCACATTTACATGGTCCAACCCATCCATCACCCTTCTCGGATTAAACATCATCATTACAGCCTCATACTCCCTATACATGCTAATCATAACCCAACGGGGCAAGCACACCCACCATGTCAATAATATCCTCCCTTCCTATACACGGGAAAATACCCTAATAGCAATACACATACTACCTCTACTACTACTATCGATCAACCCAATAATCATTCTAGGAACCCCCTACTGTAAGTGTAGTTTAACAAAAACATCAAATTGTGAATTTGACAATAGAAACTTTAACCTTCTCACTTACCGAGAAAGATGCGAGAACTGCTAACTCTCTGCCCCCGCGCCCAACAAACGCGGCTTTCTTACACTTTTAAAGGATAGGAGTTATCCGTTGGTCTTAGGAACCAAAAAATTGGTGCAACTCCAAATAAAAGTAATAAACTTATTTTCCTCTACAATACTCATATCTATAGTTGTATTAGCAGCACCGATCCTGGCAACAACCTTGAATATTCAAAACCACCCTAACTTTCCACGCTATGTAAAATCCATAGTTGCCTACTCTTTCCTAATTAGCACCATTCCCACAACTATGTTTATCCTCTCTAACCAAGACATGGTGATCTCTAACTGACACTGAACTACAATCCAAACCTTAGAACTATACCTCAGTTTTAAGCTAGACTTTTTCTCAATACTATTTATACCAGTAGCATTATTTGTAACATGGTCTATCCTAGAATTCTCAATATGATATATACACTCGGACCCAAATATCAACCGATTCTTCAAATATCTCCTAATATTCCTAATCACAATAATAGTCCTGGTTACAGCCAACAACCTATTCCAACTATTCATCGGCTGAGAGGGGGTAGGGATTATATCCTTCCTTCTGATTGGTTGATGATACGGCCGAGCAGATGCTAACACAGCAGCCCTCCAAGCCATTCTCTATAACCGTATCGGTGATGTAGGCTTTATCCTATCAATAGCATGATTCCTTGCCAACTTCAACACATGAGAATTACAACAGATTTTTTTACTAAACACAGGCACCACCTTTATCCCCATAATGGGACTATTACTAGCAGCAACAGGAAAATCCGCTCAATTTGGCCTACACCCCTGACTTCCCTCAGCCATAGAAGGTCCAACCCCCGTATCAGCCCTGCTCCACTCAAGCACAATAGTTGTAGCAGGTGTATTCCTCCTAATTCGATTCTACCCCCTGATAGATAATAACCCTGCAATCCAGACAATAACCCTATGCCTAGGAGCTATCACAACCCTCTTCACAGCAATATGCGCACTTACCCAAAATGATATCAAAAAAATTATCGCATTCTCCACTTCAAGTCAACTAGGCCTAATAATGGTAACAATCGGGATTAATCAACCCTATCTAGCATTCCTACATATTTGTACCCACGCCTTCTTTAAAGCCATGCTATTCATATGTTCAGGGTCAATTATTCATAGCCTAAACGACGAACAAGACATCCGAAAAATAGGAGGTCTCTTCAAAACCATACCACTTACTACAACAGCCCTAACAGTAGGAAGCCTAGCCCTAGTCGGCACACCTTTCTTAACGGGCTTCTACTCCAAAGACCTGATCATTGAAGCAGCCAACACCTCTTATACCAACGCCTGAGCCCTTACCATAACCTTAATCGCAACAGCCCTCACAGCAGTCTATAGCACCCGTATTATCTTCTTCGCTCTACTAGGAGAACCCCGCCTTCCCGCCTTAATCTTAATCAATGAAAACAACCCCCTTCTACTTAATGCCATTAAACGCCTCCTTATCGGAAGTATCTTCGCTGGATTCCTAATCTCAAACATCATTCCCCCCATAACCATTCCCCCTATAACTATACCACCATATCTAAAATTTACAGCCCTTGCCGTAACCCTTGCCGGATTTATTCTAGCCCTAGAGCTCAATACTATAACCCTAAACCTAAAACTCAAAGCCCCCTCCAAACTATTCAAATTCTCCAATCTCCTCGGCTATTTCCCCACTACCATACATCGAGCCTCTCCAATAATAAGCCTAACGGCAAGCCAAAAATCCGCATCACTTCTTCTAGACCTAGCTTGAATAGAACTAGCCCTTCCCAAAACAATTTCCCTTATGCAAACAAAAGCCTCCATGCTGGTATCAAACCAAAAAGGATTAATCAAACTTTACTTTATATCATTCCTAGTCACTATATTATTAGCCCTCCTCCTATTTATCCTCCACGCGTAACCTCCATAATTACCACAACAGCAACAAGAAGGGACCAACCAGTAACAATTACTAATCAACTACCATAGCTGTACAGACCAGCAACACCAGTTACTTCTTCACTAACAGCCTCTAAGCCCTCCGCATCTCACATAACTCAATCATTAAGATCATTAAACTCAATAACAGCTTCTAACTCCACATCTTTTAAAACAGTAAAAACCAAAACAAACTCTATAATAACACCCACAACAAAAGCCCCTAAAACTGTCTTATTAGAAACCCATACCTCCGGATACTGCTCGATAGCCATAGCCGTAGTATACCCAAACACCACCAACATCCCTCCCAAATAAATCAGAAACACCATTAAGCCCAAAAACGACCCACCAAAATTCATCACAATACCACACCCAGCACCCCCACCCACAATCAACCCAAGACCTCCATAAATTGGAGAAGGCTTCGAAGAGAACCCAACGAAGCTCAATACAAAAATAATACTCAGAATAAACACAGTATATCCTATCATTATTCTTACATGGCTACACCCATGACCAATGACATGAAAAATCATCGTTGTACTTCAACTATAAGAACCAAACCATAATGACCAACATTCGAAAGACCCACCCCCTCCTGAAAATTATTAACAGCTCATTAGTAGATCTCCCAGCTCCATCAAGCCTATCAACATGATGAAACTTTGGCTCCCTTTTAGGAGTTTGCTTAGCTGTACAAATTTTAACAGGATTATTCCTAGCTATACACTACACCTCCGATACAGCTACAGCATTTAACTCCGTAACACACATCTGCCGAGACGTAAACTACGGATGGGTCCTCCGCTATCTTCATGCCAACGGAGCATCCATATTTTTCATCTGCCTATACCTCCACGTAGGACGAGGCCTGTACTACGGATCCTATACGTATTCAGAAACATGAAACGTTGGCATCCTCCTCCTATTCACCGTAATAGCTACTGCATTCATAGGATATGTCTTACCATGAGGACAAATATCCTTCTGAGGAGCAACCGTCATCACTAACCTCCTATCTGCAATCCCCTACATTGGTACCGACCTGGTCCAATGAATCTGAGGTGGCTTCTCTGTAGACAAGGCAACCCTTACCCGATTCTTTGCCTTCCACTTCCTACTCCCCTTCATCGTAGCAGCCCTGGTAATAGTCCATTTACTGTTCCTACACGAAACCGGCTCTAACAATCCAACAGGTATTCCATCAGACCCCGATATAATCCCATTCCACCCCTACTATACTATCAAAGACATTCTAGGATTCCTTATCATATTAACAGCCCTATCAGCTCTAGTTCTATTTAATCCAGATCTCTTAGGAGACCCAGATAATTACACGCCAGCAAACCCACTCAACACCCCTCCACACATTAAACCAGAATGGTATTTCCTATTTGCCTACGCAATCTTACGATCCATCCCAAATAAACTGGGCGGAGTCCTAGCCCTAATCATATCTATTCTGATCCTAGCAATCGTACCCATACTTCACACATCTAAACAACGAAGCATAATATTCCGACCCCTTAGCCAATGCCTGTTCTGATTACTCGTAGCGATTTTATTAACATTAACCTGAATCGGAGGACAGCCAGTCGAATACCCCTACGTGATTATTGGACAAATAGCGTCCATCCTATATTTCCTAACCATTCTAATCTTCATACCCTTAGTCAGCATTCTAGAAAATCACCTCCTAAAATGAAGAGTCCATGTAGTATACCAATTACACTGGTCTTGTAAACCAGAAACGGGGAATCAACCCTCCCCCATAGACTCAAGGAGAAGGCACAAGCCTCACCTTCAGCACCCAAAGCTGAAATTCTATTTAAACTACTCCTTGAACTGGCTATGTTATTCGTGCATAAATCCCACTACCACATATTAATGAATTACATATATGTATAATAGTACATTATATTATGTACCTCATGAATATTAAGCAAGTAATTTAATTCAATGTGTAAATGATATAATATTATATATCAACAGTTAAGATTAATATCAATATGGATAATTCATTAATGATTATATATGATTAATCAGCTGTAGGACATAATATTTATTAATCGTGCATAGACCATTACTACTTCTATTTAATCCTTGTCAATACGTCTATCCCCCACCAAAGGGTGTCTCTTAATCTACCAACCTCCGTGAAACCAGCAACCCGCCCAATAAGTATCCCTCTTCTTGTCCCAGGCCCATTTAACTTGGGGGTTTCTAACTTGGGTCGTAAACGGCATCTGGTTCTTACTTCAGGGCCATACAACCTTAAAATCGCCCACTCGTTCCTCTTAAATAAGACATCACGATGGATTAATGACTAATCAGCCCATGCCGCGGCATAACTGTGGTGTCATGCCTTTAGTAGGATTTTATTCGGGGTATGCTTGGACTCAACTATGGCCGTAGAGGCCTGGGTTCAGGAGCTTTCAGCCCAGCTGGGCTTCTTAATGTACCTTCCCCACCAGCATAATGAGGAGCCGGGACATGAAGTCAATGGTACAGGACATGGTAATGGTTGAACTTGCTTATTCTTGCGCTCGCATGGAGTGTGGACCTTACGGTGAGCTATAGGATTCATGGTAACAGGACATACTACTACTACTTCCCACCCCCGTGTACGTGTACGTGTACGCACACGTGTACGTGTACGTGTACGTGTACGTGTACGCACACGTGTACGTGTACGTGTACGTGTACGTGTACGCACACGTGTACGTGTACGTGTACGTGTACGTGTACGTGTACGTGTACGTGTACGTGTACGTGTACGTGTACGTGTACGTGTACGTGTACGTGTACGTGTACGTGTACGTGTACGTGTACGTGTACGTGTACGTGTCACCCGGACAGCAAGTACATGATCTTTCAAGTCGACAAACCCCCCTACCCCCCGTTAAGCTCTCGCGCAATGTATTAGAGAACCTTGCCAAACCCCAAAAACAAGGACAATACTAAAGCACACTATAAGCTTAACATAAGATTAAGTAACATAACTTACCTAATCAAATAAATACACCACATAATCGACCCCTATTAATTGAATGCTGCCACTTTAAGGAATTTATTTTTCCTTAGACAGCTACGTCCCTAGATTCGCCAAAATTTCAGCGCATGCTCTCTCCATGTTATAAGTAAAATATC